ACTTGTACTAAAAAACAAGTAAGCGTAATTCCTCCTAGACAATAAAATATGTTGACATGAGGAGGAACGTATTTGCTAGTTATATCATCTGCAATCGCCTGAATTTCAAGACGTTCTTCAAACCAATCATACACTTTATTGAGATAGGTAAACCAAGGGAATCCCCCTCTGAGAACCGTATATGAGAATTTCGTCTCGTACGGCTCAAACAGAAACACCCAAATACCGCTCGTAACGGATATGTGTACTAAAAAGTTTCAAACTTCTTAATGCTATGATTCAATTTTTTCTCTGAAGATACGAAAGAATCAAAATCCGAAAAGTCTTCTTTGTAGTTATAATGCCCAAATATCAAGTCGGCTCATTCGTATTTATATTGATCATTAGGGGCCTCTTGAATCTTCTATTTACCTATTTTTTTCTTTGATTTGTGTGTAATGCGACTTTACTCTTGTTTTCTTTATTATTGATAGGAATTCTCTTGTTAAGACCCTATGAATGAATTAAAACCTTAGATTCATACTAGAACCACGATGATTCAATAAAACCTTCCAAAAACAAAAAAAAGTTCAAAAATTCCCTGAGTAAGAACCCTTGGATTATCACTTATTCAATGCTTATTCAATGACTGAATATAATGAAAAAAAGACAAAGAAACGTTTATCCTTTAACCAAAATAAGTATAAACGAAAGAATAAAATTTTTGGAATTTATCACTTCTAACTCTTTTTTCGGAGTCCGGCCACGAGGTCTGATAAGTATGAATCATAGTTCTAATATTTGTTCTAATATTTTGTAATCTATTTCATATATTCTGTGCTCCAGATACTAGCCTAGACTGAATATCCAACGAGATAAAATCATCTTGATCAAGATGACCGACTTATTCTCTGTCGTATCCATAGGATCAATTCTAACAAGTCACACACTCATATTCCGGAAATACAGAAAAAAAAAGAAATTCCACGATCGAACTACCAAAAAAGAGTGGGCTAAAAAGCGGAAACCTACATACTTTACTTTTTATTGAAAAGTTATTTAGGGGTTCTTGTGAATCGAATCTAATTGCTTGAAATTCCGTCCAGTAAAATGGAAGAATTATAAATCTCCAAAATAATAGATAGGAATATCGCAAATAGACCCATCGCGACACCCATCAAAGGCGTAGTTCCCCACCCAGGAGCCACTTTACCATATTCCGAATTCAATGGTTTCAATAAATCCCCTACAATAGTTCGTCTTGGCCCAGATCTAGAACTATCCTCAACGGTTTGTGTAGCCATAAATAATCCTATATTTTTTTTTATTCAGTGAGATCTGTTGACTTTGTATACCATTCCGTTGTAAATAAATGATCTTATCATAGATCCATTGTGGTCTTGAAATTATATAATAATGGAAACAGCAACCCTAGTTGCCATCTCTATATCTGGTTTACTTGTAAGTTTTACTGGGTATGCCTTATATACTGCTTTTGGGCAACCCTCTCAACAACTAAGAGATCCATTCGAGGAACACGGGGACTAGTTGAAGTAATGAGCCTCACAATATTGTGAGGCTCATTACTTCAATTGAGATAATGAGAAATCATTTCACCTTTTTAGTTGGAACTTTAGGCGGTTCGCGAAAAAAGATAGCGAAAAAAATTATTCCTAGAGTCGAGACTAAGAGGAATGTATAAACCAATGCTTCCATAGATTTGATTTCGGTTTACAATTATAGCTTCCATACCTGTTTAGTTGGGATCTTTTTCCGGATAAAAAAAAGACCAAGACAAGAGTCAAAGAAATGAAAAGTAAGCAATCCGAATCAAGATTTATCCGGTACCCTATCTATGTCAAATCAAAAAATAAAGGAAAAAAGGAACAGAGCAATCTTGTATCAGACTATACTCTTTTTGTAGTTGGATCTCCAAGTTTTTGGAATGCCCCAAATTCTACTTGAGCGTCCAAATCTGGGTCAATCCCAGCAAAGACATCTCTGAACAAGGTTCTAGCACCATGCCAAATGTGTCCGAAGAAGAAGAGCAAAGCAAACGAAGCATGCCCAAAAGTAAACCAACCCCTTGGACTGCTACGAAAAACCCCATCGGATTTCAAAGTAGCACGATCTAATTCAAAAATTTCACCCAATTGAGCACGTCTAGCATATTTTTTCACAGTAGCAGGATCCCTATAACTGACTCCATTGAGTTCACCGCCATAGAACTCAACAGTTACACCGACCTGTTCAACACTATACTTCGATTCTGCTCTTCGAAAAGGAACATCGGCTCTAACAATTCCGTCTCCGTCTACTAAAACAACCGGAAATGTTTCAAAAAAGGTCGGCATACGGCGTACAAAAAGTTCGCGCCCTTCTTTATCTCTAAAAACAGGGTGTCCTAACCACCCAACAGCTATTCCATCCCCGTTGTCCATGGAACCCGCTCTGAATAATCCACCTTTTGCGGGATTATTCCCGATGTAATCATAAAAAGCTAATTTTTCAGGAATTTTAGACCAAGCTTCTGATAAACTTTGATTTTCGGCTAGCCCGGCACTAACTCTTCGATATATTTCTTGCTGGAAGTATCCCTGATCCCATTGATAACGAGTGGGCCCAAATAATTCAATCGGGGTAGTTGCTGAACCATACCACATAGTTCCAGCAACAACAAAAGCTGCAAAAAAGACAGCAGCGATACTACTCGAAAGGACGGTTTCAATATTTCCCATACGTAATCCTTTGTATAGACGTTGGGGCGGACGAACACTAAGATGGAATAGGCCCGCTAATATGCCCAATGTACCTGCTGCAATATGATGAGAGGCTATTCCGCCCGGAACAAAAGGATCAAACCCTTCGACACCCCACGCAGGATTTACAGCTTGTACCCTTCCGGTTAATCCATAAGGATCGGATACCCATATTCCCGGACCATACAATCCTGTTACATGAAATGCGCCAAAACCGAAGCAACCCAACCCTGAGAGAAATAAATGAATTCCAAAAATCTTCGGCAAATCCAAAGAAGGTTTTCCTGTACGTTCATCACAAAATATTTCTAGATCCCAATACACCCAATGCCAGATAGCTGCTAAGAAGCACAATCCAGAAAACACAATATGTGCTCCGGCCACACCTTCGTAACTCCAAATACCCGGATTCGTTATAGTCCCTCCTGTGATACTCCAACCCCCCCATGAATTGGTTATTCCTAAACGAGTCATGAAGGGTATAACGAACATACCTTGTCTCCACATTGGATCAAGAACAGGATCAGAGGGATCAAAAACTGCTAATTCGTATAGGGCCATTGAACCGGCCCAACCAGCAACTAGAGCTGTATGCATTATATGAACAGAAAGCAAACGACCGGGATCATTCAATACAACGGTATGAACACGATACCAAGGCAAACCCATGGAAATACCCCTTTATCAACGAAAAATAGACACTATGTAACTTTATTGCACTGAAAAAAAACTATGCTATGGACCTCCCCTTTTGAGGGGATTATCTTGGCGAAAGGATTAATATTTGGTCTATTCTATTAGTAATAATGGAACAATTCGATTCTATTCGTAGGAACAAAAAGAAGCAGATCTATTCTATACTCGATAAGTACCAATACGCAATGGTGGATGGGAATTTATCCTATTTTATATGAGTGAATGTATACATATTTGTTCATCATTCAAAAGACCTATTCGGAAGAATTTTCCCTTATTCATTCTGTTTTCCTTTTTTATGAACTTATTCAATCTATGTATAAAATATGCTAAAAGATAAAATCTGATAAAGGCCGATCTTATTTATTAAGACAATAAACCCGTTGTTACGCTTCCACATCAAAGTGAGCTATAGTACTTAATTCTTTTTTCTTTGCTTTAATGCCTATTGGTGTTCCAAAAGTACCTTTTCGAAGTCCTGGAGAGGAAGATGCATCGTGGGTTGACGTATAGTGCGACTTGTCAGATATATTGGGTCATATGGTATTTCCCCGTTCTCTCCCCCGATCGAGATATCCTCTCTTTCGCCCAAGACGGATTGATTTAATTATCAAAAATTTGGAGCGTGAAGTGCAATTAGATCTATTTTTTGGGGGGTATCCAGATTAATATTATCAATTAGAATTATTTATGGTTTTCTTGGTTGTACTAATAAAATGAAGTATCCAGGCTCCGCTTAGAAAAAACTCAATTTGGAATCTATCTATTCTATGATTACTACTTGTATCATATTCTATTTAGAAATAGCATTGATATAAAACTGTTAATCAATCGAGTAATATGATGAATACGTTGGTTGAATATTTGGTTAAAAGTATGAAGTAAATTGAAAAAAAAAAGAAGTCGTAGCAAAATGCTATTGGGGCATTTGTCCTATATGTGCAAATCCAAATCGGGCAGATCTTTACTCGGAGTAGAGCATAAACCTAAAAGAATTGAAGAAGACCATTCGGGAACAAGAAAATGACATCGCAATTTAAATTTGATCTCGATGAAACAATACATCAATGAAAAGTTAGTTCGATAAATTTAATGAATTGGTTTTTGATTTATTGAAATTTATAGTATAGATAAACGACCGCGGGCCAAAGGACAAAACTCATCTTTCTTGAAAAATGGAAGGGAAGAAAAAGCCCCTTCATTAGAAGTTAGAAAGAGTCCTCTAAAGAAGGCTAGAATCTAAACATTGATTCTTTTTTTCGCTATTTTTTTTGAACCGTATGCATCAAAAGGTGCCCGTACGGTTCTTAAGGGATACAATTTTATCCTAATCAACCGACTTTATCGAGAAAGATTACTTTTTTTAGGCCAAGAGGTTGATAGCGAGATCTCGAATCAACTTATTGGTCTTATGGTATATCTCAGTATAGAGGATGATACCAAAGATCTGTATTTATTTATAAACTCTCCCGGTGGATGGGTAATACCCGGAGTAGCTATTTATGATACTATGCAATTTGTGCGACCAGATGTACAGACAATATGCATGGGATTAGCCGCTTCAATGGGATCTTTTATTCTAGTCGGAGGAGAAATTACCAAACGTCTAGCATTCCCTCACGCTCGGCGCCAATGAGTTTTTTTTTTTTTTGAGACAAAAAAGAAAACTATGCCTTCGCCATATAAAATATGAATATTAAGTAATAATAGCATGGCACTTTGAATTCGATATGAGAATTTTTTTTTCTTGTTTTTTTCTAAACCATTAGATTATGTATCGAAAGAGTAGTATGAGATAAAAGGCATTTCCGATTTTAGCTGATTTATCGGAGGCCTCTTTCAGCGTCACAAACTTTTTTGTTTTCACGACGGAAGGCTCTTAACAATATTTCTGTTATGAAAGACTACGAAATATTTATTTATATTTATTTTAAAATTGAAATACGAAAAAAAAGAAACTTTGGGATTGCTGAATAACAAACGAAATAATAAAGCAACGGAACCATCATAGTATTTTTAAATTACTAAAAAAAAAGGAAGGGTGGTTATTGGATCATTTACTGCTCTGGGTCTGATAGATCCTCTATTTTCTATTCCCCCATGGAAGGTAAAAATGAATTCCATTGTGGAGCCGTATGCACTGCACAAAGGATGCCTGTACGGTTGTTAATCCTATCTTTTTTTTATTATCTTTGACTCATCATGATCATGCGAGATAGAGAAAACCATTTATTAAATCATCAGGGTAATGATCCATCAACCTGCTAGTTCTTTTTATGAGGCACAAACAGGAGAATTTATCCTGGAAGCAGAAGAACTACTGAAGCTGCGCGAAACCATCACAAGGGTTTATGTACAAAGAACAGGCAAACCCTTATGGGTTGTATCCGAAGACATGGAAAGGGATGTTTTTATGTCAGCAACAGAAGCCCAAGCTCATGGAATTGTTGATCTTGTAGCGGTTGAATAAAAAATAGCAGGGATTTCACGCAAAAATCCGAAATTTGAGATTTTATCTTCTTACCGGGGGTTAATATAATATTTTCTATTACTATGAATCCTATTAATATAGAATTATAGAAGTAATTCATAATCATCCGGTTAGGATTGATCTAAACCAACTCATTATGTATACAATTCAACATGCCAACTATTAAACAACTTATTAGAAACACAAGACAGCCAATCAGAAATGTCACCAAATCACCCGCCCTTCGGGGATGCCCTCAGCGTCGAGGAACATGTACTAGGGTGTATGTGCGACTCGTTCAGACCATGGACCGGGACAAAAGAAAGTACAAAATTTTTCCCGTATCAGTGATAAGTACCAGTGAATAGGATAGAATGAATGGAAGAACTCCGTTCACTACCTAAAAATAAATAAAAAAGATTTATTGTATCCTTTTATTGTGTATGAAATTTATGGTTTCTATTGGTGCAAATCCAATCACCTCAATTTTCAATTTTAGATGAGAAAGAATTCCCCATTGGTAACAAATGCTTATCCATTAAGCAGAGGAAATCTTATTTAACAGAAAGATTATGGCCTTATTCTTCCAAGAACGGACTAAGAGGGTCAGCTACCCAACTAATCCTCATAATTAAATACCGTTACTGTATAGGTGGATCTCGTTGTGAAAGACCGATTACTAGCTAATTCATGGGTAGAGCCAAAGAGGGTGAACTGTACAAGTTAACAATAACATTGATGAAATAAAAGAAGGAGCTCCGGTGTATAGAGAGGACCTCACCGTTTAAGAAGTAACCATAGAAACGAAGGAACCCACTATTTCTTTATCCATTTCTATTTTTATTTATTTACTCTATGTTTTTTTTTTTTATACCTAGTACCAATACAATTTCGTATTTTCGGGTGACTAGAACAAAAAAAGAAATCGTGGTCGGGAAGGTTATAGTAGCAAAAGCCATTGGAATTTTTATTTTATACATTGGAAAAATACGTTTTGTTATTAATAGACTAGGAAAGGAGAAAGGAATAACTGAAAGAAAGGAAATCAATTAGTTATTCATCAAAGTTTCATTTATTCAATGACTAGAATTAAACGAGGATATATAGCTCGGAGACGTAGAACAAAAATTCGTTTATTTGCATCAAGCTTTCGAGGGGCTCATTCAAGACTTACTCGAACTATTACTCAACAGAAAATAAGAGCTTTGGCTTCAGCTTATCGGGATAGAGGTAGGCAAAAAAGAAATTTTCGACAGTTGTGGATCACTCGAATAAATGCAGTAATTCGATATAATAAGATAGACTACAGTTATAGTAGATTCATACACAATCTGTACAAGAGGCAGTTGCTTCTTAATCGTAAAATACTTGCCCAAATCGCTATATTAAATAGGAATTGTCTTTATATGATTTCCAATGAGATCATAAAATAAGAAGATTGGAAAGAATCCAGCGGAATGCTTAAAATGGAGTTCTCTGGAGAATGAACTCCGAGAAGGTAGAGTAGAAATTAGTATGATAAAATCTGATAATATGATAAAGTGGTCAAAATGAGCAAATATGTTCAATAAAAAAAAGATTTATTCTTCTTCCCCTATTCTTTTTTTTTTTTCTTACGACACTAAACCTAGATTTTCGTATTTTTCGAACAAAGCATCAATCCGCGGTTGAGTTTGGATTAGAATTTGAATTCAATTGAAGAGTAAGCCTATTTATTCCTGGTTCTAAGACCAATAGTTCTAGCGGTCGACTCGCTTCTTTCAAATTGTTTCTCATTATTAAGAAAAGGTAACAAAGATAAAATACGAGCTTGTTTTATAGCAATAGTAATTAAGCGTTGCTGTTTTAAGGTCAATCTATTTACCCGTCTAGATAATATTTTTCCTTGTTCACTAATAAATCGACTAATTAAACTCATGTTTCTATAATCAATTCGATCCCCCGATTGAATCGGGGGCAAACGCTTACGAAAAGATCGCTTGGATTTAAGAAGGAGTCGCTTGGATTTATCCATGGTTTGTTTATTCCTTATCCCGAAAATCCTATTTCTTAATTCTAAATCATTTTAGATCCGATCGAAATAGGATTTGGTTTGTTTATATTGAAATCTAAAATATGTCTAATATATGTAATTTTTCATCTTCCTTGGATTGGAAAAGGGTGACACACAGACGATCGGTTCGATCTATTTCTTTATCTCCCCATGAATCGTATGTTTGTAACAACGGGGACAGAATTTTCTCAATTCCAATCGACTAGGCGTATTGTGTCGATTCTTTTGAGTAATATATCTGGAAATACCCATTGATTCCCTATTAACACCGTTTCGAACACAACGAGTACATTCCAAAATAACTGTTACTCGGGCATCTTTACCCTTGGCCATGAACCTCCTTTGGATTTTTGATTCACGCAACTCTTCCATTTTCCGATCCAAAATGAAGAAAAAAAGAGAAGTTGGTAACTCGAAATAAAATTCTGAAAGATTTCGTTGCAATCAAATATAAAATATAGTAATACAATGATTTCTAAATTTAGAATCGCAGTACAGTTTTTCATTTAAGTATCTTGTATGATATTGTTGCCCTAGCCATCACATTTTCATTTTCGTTCTCACTTGGAACCCGGCGCCGAGTCCTAGTTTGACTGAGGTTGAATCCATTTTTATTCTTTCTCTTTTCTAACTTATTCTAAGTCTAAAAACTCTAAAAAAAAGAAGGGGAAGGGGATTAGTCACAACTATTTGATTGTTTTTCTAATCTTCTTCACCCCTTCCCAAGTCAATAACTAGAATGAAAAAAATGGGAATACCAACGCATCCGGGAATAAACGATTGATCTCGATTAATAGACCCGCTAAAGCCCCGAACCATATAGTACTTACTACCGGTGCCACGGAGAGATATGTTTTTAGATCTCGCATTTAAAACCCTCCTTATATTATAGTAATTTGTAATACATAATGGTATTACATACCATCAAATGTATATATAGTTAATAACCGCTTGTATTGTCCGCGGAATTCCTAATTCAAATTGAAATGAAATGTACAACAGTTCAATTCGGTAGATATTCCCTTTTTTATTAAAAAAAATATGTCGCTTTCCGCCCCCCAAAATATTCATTTTTCTTTACGGCGGATTTCATATTTATTATTTCATACGTATATAAGTCTTTTTATTATATTTTATATATGATATGAGACAAAAAAGAAGAAATGGCAAGATAATTTGTATATACCAATGGAGGAAATAAATCAAAAATGTGGAAAACAAGACAGCGATTCTCTACAATGACACTGTAGACCAATTGAAAGGGATGTAGCGCAGCTTGGTAGCGCGTTTGTTTTGGGTACAAAATGTCACGGGTTCAAATCCTGTCATCCCTACCTATTACTTATCTTCTGAACAGTAACGAGGAATCAATTGAGATCCATAAAAATTGAACATACATATACCGAATCAATCTTTTTTTTATTTAATTTTATGATATTCTATATGATAATATATGTATGCAAGATATATTAGGGTTGCATTTAGTTTGATAATAAAACGCTCTTAGTTCAGTTCGGTAGAACGCGGGTCTCCAAAACCCGATGTCGTAGGTTCAAATCCTACAGAGCGTGATTCGATTCTTGTTGTTGTTAGATCGAAAATTATACTGAAATAATTCAACAGAAATAAAAATTTGACCTCCTATAAAGCAAGTAGGGGGTCAATCAAAAAAAGAACTGTTAATTAATCAAAGGTCCAACTGATCCCCACGTCTGTATTGTAAATATGCGGTCACAAATAATCCAGCCAAAGTAATAGGAATTAGACCTAATACGATTCCAAATAGAAAAACTTCAATCATTTCAATTTAGTTGAACGAGGAAAAGGAGAGGTAATATCTATCCTTAAAATATTAATCTGTATTGCCCATGAATCTCAATGACCAAAAATTGGAAATTGAATTGACAAGGTAAAGAACTCTACGATATCAATATATAGAATATATGGAATACCCCAGAAATCTTTCTTTTTTTGAATTGTGCATTCAATTAATTTCAATCAAATAAGTCGTATCTTGTTCAGACCGATAAATAGAGCTGAGGT